TTGGACAATACTCAACACAATTACCACAAAATATACAGATTCCGAAATCAATACTGTAATTAAGCAACCGTTTCTTTCGAATATCTGTTTCCAATTTCCAATCGACAACAGGTAAATCTATAGGACATACACGAACACATACTTCGCAAGCAATGCATTTATCAAATTCAAAGTGGATTCGGCCGCGGAAACGCTCCGATGTGATCAATTTTTCATAAGGATATTGGATAGTTACAGGTAAATGATTTGTGTGGGATAAGGTAATCATGAAACTTTGACCAATGTATCTTGCGGCTCGTACTGTTTGTTGACCATAATTCATGAACCCGGTTACCATAGGGAACATATCGTGAATATCTATGAATAATAATTTTATATCTGTTTCTTTCTCTTGTTTGAAACAAGTTGCGAATTCTAGAATAGTGTATTTACAATGAAAGAAGTTGGAAAGAGGTTGTTAATAATAAATTCCCTAGAGAAATAGGTAAAAGAAATTTCCATCCAAAATTTAATAATTGATCCATTCTCAATCTAGGTAAAGTCCATCTTGTTGCGATAGGAATGAACAAGAACAAATAAGTTTTCATTAATGTAATAAAGATACCAATTGTCATTCCAAAAACTCCGCCTATTTTATTTATCTCAAAAAGTGTAGGGGCGAGTATATAGGGAATAGAAAAATTCCAGCCGCCCAAGTAAAGAATGGTTACAAAAAAAGAAGAAACTAGTAGATTTAGATAGGAAGCAACATAAAATAAACCAAACTTGATACCTGAATATTCAGTTTGATAACCCGCTACTAATTCTTCTTCCGCTTCTGGTAAATCAAAAGGCAATCTCTCACATTCTGCTAGGGAGGAAATTAGAAAAATGAAAAACCCTATAGGTTGACGCCACAAATTCCAACCCCAAAAACCATATTTTGACTGTGCCTCAACTATATCAACTGTACTTGAACTGTTAGATAATCATAGTCGATGATAACATCACTATTTGCATCGCTATTACAGAACCGTACATGAGATTTTCACCTCATACGGCTCCTCGAGAATCGCAAATAAATCTAAGGACCGAACCCATTTATTTTGATATGTTTATGTTTGTAGGATGGATAGAGTCAAAATCTATCAAAAGGTCCCAATTAGACCACTGGAATTCTGTCCGTTAGACTAAAAAAAGTACTTCTGAATTGATCTCATCCCTTCTTAAATTTAATAATTTAAATTAAATGTTTCTTTTTTGAGTAATAACTTAATCCTTCAATAAAATACTCTTACTCTTTGCAGTAGCGCTATTTCGACCTGTTGTTTTCGATTACGAAAAAGAATTCGACATTACATTAATTCATGAATTATGATAAGAATTCAATCTATATATATTTTCATTTCTATTCTTTTTTCTCAAAGGGGATTTCAAAAAAAAAAAAGATTATTTCGTTTCGGTTAGTTATTTTTTTAATAGGTGGATAGGACATACTCTGGGCCGGAATCCTGGGAAGTACTGCCTGATCATTTCTACCAACTTAAAGCCCCATTAGTATTCCTTGTTATGTAAAAATAAAAATGTCTCATTTACACAATCTCCATTACTAACCCTTTGTGTACCTTGGTTTTCCTAACTATCCACTTATTCTTGCTCAACCCCCTGTTATGGTATATGCTAATACATCTAAACGGTAGTAAAAATTCCATACAGTGGATTTTTTGAACCCGCTTCAAGCCGTGATGAGCAATCAACGAATCCGGGGATAAATAGTCTTTATTGTTTATGTTTTATTCTGCTTAACCCTTGTACATAGGAAATGAGACTCAATCTTTTTACTGCAAATTGATAAGCTGTTTTCTTTCACTCATATAACTTCTGATTTAGTTCATCAATCCGAATGCTGAACAAAAAAACAGATATATATTCAATTCATTCAACTTATTTCCTAGAAAGACAAGAAAGGAAATAGGGAAAGATTTATGTCTTAACGAGTCGCACGTAGAGAGATTGATAACACACATAGAGTTAATGGTATTTCATAACTAATCGATTGAGCAGCGGCTCGTAAACCACCTAAAAAGGAATATTTATTATTTGATCCATATCCGGACATAAGAAGTCCAATGGGAGCAATACTTGAAATAGCGATCCATAAAAAAACGCTAATATTGAGATCGGCTAGAATAAGGCGATAACTAAAAGGAATTACCGAATAACTTAGTAGAATTGATATGACTGCTATGGATGGCCCGATACTAAATAAACGAGTATCTCCTCTAGATGGAAGAAGATTTTCTTTGAAAAGTAATTTTGTCCCATCTGCTAGAGCTTGGAGAATTCCTAAAGGACCGGCGTATTCAGGTCCAATACGTTGTTGTATCCCTGCGGAAATTTCTCTTTCTAACCATACAATTACTAGTACACCTATTGTGATTCCGAATACAAGAATCAAAATAGGGATAAGCATCCCTATGATCCCATAGGCTTCTTTTAAGTATTCTAATTTTGAAAAAGAATTGAGTTCTGTTGTATCAATTATCATTTTAGCGATCAACTTCTCCCATAATGATATCTATACTACCTAGTATTGTCATAATATCAGCCAATTTCATTCTTTTAACTAACTGAGGAAGAATTTGCAAATTGATAAAACCCGGCGGGCGGATTTTCCATCTCCAAGGAAAAACGCTTTGATCCCCTATTAGAAAAATTCCTAACTCTCCCTTTGGGGCTTCGACTCTCACATAAAGTTCTTGTTTCGACAATTCAAAAGTAGGAGAGGGTTTTTTACTAATGAATCGATATTCAAAATCATTCCATTCAGGATCCCTTGCTCTATCAAAGCATCGGATTTCTAAATTTTCATAAGGCCCTCCCGGAATTCCTTCTAGAGCCTGTTGAATAATTTTTAAAGATTCCGTCATTTCACTGATTCGGACTAAATAACGAGCTAATGAATCTCCTTCTTTTTGCCACTGGACTTCCCAATCAAATTCGTCGTAACACTCATAACGATCTACTTTACGAAGATCCCATTGTATTCCGGAAGCTCGCAGCATTGGTCCTGATAAACCCCAATTTATTGCTTCCTCTCCGTCAATAATGCCTACCCCTTCCACCCGCTCTAAAAAAATAGGATTTCGCGTAATAAGTTTTTGATATTCAGCAACTCCTGTTAAAAAATAATCACAGAAATCAAAACATTTATCTATCCAGCCATGAGGTAGATCAGCAGCCACCCCTCCGATACGAAAATAATTATGCATCATTCTCATACCGGTGGCAGCTTCGAATAGATCATATATTAATTCTCTTTCTCGAAAAATATAGAAGAAAGGGGTCTGTGCACCAATATCTGCCATAAAGGGACCAAGCCATAATAAATGAGAAGCTATACGACTCAACTCCAACATGATTACTCTAATATAGCTGGCTCTTTTAGGTACTTGAATATTTCCTAATCGCTCTGGTGCATTTACGGTTATTGCTTCAGTGAACATAGTAGCTAAATAATCCCAACGTGTTACATAAGGCAGATATTGTATAATTGTTCGGTTTTCTGCAATTTTTTCCATTCCCCTGTGTAAATAGCCCAGTATTGGTTCACAGTCAATAACATCCTCACCATCTAGAGTAATTATGAGTCGAAGAACACCATGCATTGATGGGTGGTGAGGACCCATATTTACCATCATGAGGTCCTTTCTTTTAACTGGTACATTCATAAGTTTTTCCCCGATTCATTTGTCCATGAGTTGCTGAAAACGAAAAGAAATTCATCAAAATTCAAGATTTAATAAATCAAATAATTAAAGTTCTTCAAATTAATGAGTTTTTAGTTCCCGAATATCCAACCGACCGATTAATTCTTTATAACGTACTTTATTTTTCTTTGACAAATAAGCCAGCAGCCTTTGACGTTTTCCTAGAATTTTCCGTAGACCTCTCTGAGATAAGTAGTCTTTTCTGTGCAATTCCAGATGTGAAGTAAGTCTTCGTATCTTATTGGTGAAATTGAATACTTGAAATTCAACGGATCCCTCTTTTTGCGAAATAGCCGAGATGACTGAATTTTTTACCATAAAACGAAATCTGCCTCCCCTTATCCTTTTTTAAGATATGAATTTTACTAATCAGTAATAATAATAATATTGACCATTTTAATCTGGTATACAGAATTTCATTTGGGACTTCTAATTTTATTAAATAAAACTAATCAATCAACGATCGACTCAATTTTCAATTTCATCGTGGCATTCACAAAATAATAAAATTCAGTTGAGTCCTTTTGATACATCATTGAATTAGTATCATGTATCAGAATAGAATGTAAGACAACGCATGCATTTATCTGTTTCTGTTTGCTTTCATATAACAGATATAGTACAGGATATATAGGAAAAATATACCATTACATTATCCAATTTTAAATAGTGGATACATACGGATCCTTATCATACTGAAACGGCTCCCGTTATTGGTATCAAACCAATAGCGATTTATACAAGCCAAGTCCTCTAATCGGTAATTGGGCCAAAGAAAGAATTTTAATTTAATTAACTTATCTTTATCACGATGTTTGCGTTCATCCAGAACTTGATCGCAATTTTTTATGTTATTCACATTCCAAAATACTGGATTTTTAGTTATACCATTCCTATTCTTTGAATTGAAACAAATTAGAATTCTCAATTCTCTGCGACGTTTAGACGATAAAATATTTTCAGGAATAAGTAAATCATAATGATTTATGTCTCTATTTCCGGCTATTCTTCGATGCCTTGAAATGCATTTTTTAAAATTTTTTTTATCAACATATTTTTTTTTTTCGTATCCTTGATTAATTTGGTGCTTACTCTTCTGAATCGATGAAATACTTATGGTTTGATACATAAGAAATTGTCCATCATTTTTTACAGATAGCCGAATCGGTTCAATGACTAAAATCCCCTTTTTAATCAATTCTGCAAGAGATAAATTTTTCTGAGTCAGCATTATATCTAAACTCATTTCTCCTCCTTGAATAGAAGATATAGTAATTTCTTTTGGATTTATCACTCTAAGCAGAAGACAATATACCTTGATATTATTTAGTATTCTTTGATTTACAGAATCATCCCATCTCAATTGAAAAAGCAAATACTTTTTTAGTAAGAAATTTAGTTCTATTTCTGTATTACTCTTTTTCTTTTTATGTTTTATTATCTTTGATCTTGTATAATCTTTTTCAATATCTTTTTCTTGGTTTGAGAGAACCAACCTAACATCCCCTTGACCTGCGGTTTCTTTTTTTTCTTTATTTTCCAATTTTTTTTCATTCGATGATTTGAAAAAATCTCCTTTTTGTTCTCCCTTGATATTTTCACTAACATTGCCATTTTCAGTAAAGTTTAAAAGAAGTAATTTGATCGGTATGACCCAGGGTTTTTTTTTATATGCATTATAAAGTAGTACAAATTCGGAGAAGAACCAAAGTTCCAGATTCGATATCGGACGATTTAGTATTTCTTCATTCATTCCCATCCAATCAAATCTTTTTTTATTGGATGGGTTGATTTCTTGATCTTGATGAATCGTGATAGAAAAAAATTCTTTTTTATCTGTTTTATCAACCTTTTGATAATTACTGGCCTTAGTATTTTTATTACTGTTGGTGTCAATATTGACCCAGGCCTCAATATCGACTTTATTTCTAAGACAAAAATGGAGAATTCTCCAATCAAAATATTTTCTATTCGGATTTTTTTCAAAATCCGTATCCGTAATATTATCTTGTCCTGGATAATTATTGATAAAGATACTTTTCAGCATAGTCAAAAATTTACGTTTATGTGTGTTGTAATTATAAGAAATCTCTTGGTTATTATTTACTTGTAACGGCGATTCATAAATATAGGAATTCTTCTTATCTTCATAATTAATAAATTTATATGATAAAAGATCATATCTATAGTGTTTTTTAAAATTCTTTTTTTTCTTTGGTAATGGATTCGCTTTAGAATCATTTTCTTTTTGATAAGAACTCCCCCTTTTAAAATCTTTATTTTGAGCCATACGACGCGGATTCACTCTATTTCGCCATTTTTGTGGTACTAATCTAGACCATCTAATTTGAGATAAATTGTATTGATAATGACCCCTTAACCAGTTTTTCCATTGATTCGGCCCAGAGTTCAAAAGTTTATTATGTTTTAATTCGGAATGAAATATTCTCTCCACTCCAAAATAATCTTTTATTTCATTCTTAAAAAAAAGAGATGTTCTATCTTGATATTGAAGGACGGATCTTAATTTATACAAGTTAATAACTTGGGTTTGGGATATTTTGTAAAATACATATGCTTGTGACAAGGAGAATAAGTCACAAAAAAAATTTGAATTCTTATTTGAAATTGACTTTATAAAGTCAATTGTATTTTGATTTTTTTTATCAATTCTTTCTTGATTTGTTTCATTATTGTAATTGTAAATGTATTTATTAAGAATTTTTTTTGTTGATTCAAGAAAAATTTGTGTATTGATTCTGGGAATATTACTAATACATAGAAGGATATCCGCGCGGACCCTTTCGCCGAAAAATTTAATAAAAGAATTCGATTTACGGATTAATCGAGTATTTCTTCTTTTTAATATTTGCCAAATGTTTTGGTCGAATCTTTTAGCATTATAATTTTTTTTCTTAGGAATAATATTTTTTTCGGAAGTTAGAGATTCCTTTTTCTTGTCTTTTGTAATTTTTATTTTTTCTATTTGATTTCTGATTGTTCTTGTTCTATTAGCCAGGTTTTTTGTTTTTTTTTCAATTAGTGAATAATTTGTCCAATCTGTAGTTGTAGATTGAATTTGAATGGAGGATTCATCAACTGGCCGATTATTATTAATGATTGTCGAATCTTTTTCGTTTTTAGTTTCAATCGATTCATATACTTCTTGTAATCCAAATAATGGAATTCGAGTTTTTTTTGAAAGTTCTTTTATTACTCTTTTTATAAAAAAAGCACGTTTGATAACCCATTTTTTTGTTTCTTTTGAAAATGTTAGAAAGATCTTTTTTTTTTCTTTTAAAACTAGAAAGCCAGTCTTTTTCCATTTTCTAATTTTTTTTCGGAATTCTTTTAAAAGAGGTTCAAAAAAAGAAGGTCGTTTTCGGGGAGAACCAAAAGGAAGTTTCGCTTCCATTCCCCAAATTGTTAAAAAACAAAAATCGGCTTTTTGCCCTTTGTTTTTCATCGGATCTTTATCTAAGGATCCCGGCTTAGACCCGTGCCAGGGTTTCAGACAAAAAGGAAATAGGATTTTAATTTGAATGCCGTCTTTTAACCAGTTTTTTGGAAATTCTGTTTCGGATAATTGAACACCATTATAAGTACATTTAACATACATTTCTCTATTCCAATCTTTGAAATCCTCGGACCATTCAGGAAATTGAAATAATAGCATACGGCCAACATTCTTAGTTATTATCAATGAAGGTAATATAATATATTTTCTAAGAATTGATTGGGTTAATAATAAGAAACCTCTTATTGCTTGAGCAAAGATAATACTATCCCAGGATTCCGCTATTTCTATCCGCGCTTTCTCTTCTCTTTTGTCCACCTCCTTTTTCCCTTTTTCTTTTCTTTCTTCCTCTACATAATCCGAAATTTGGAATTCTGTGTTTTTCCCCACCCAATTTCTAAAAATGAATTTCGCCAGACTCAAGATATCAAAAGAAAAAAAAAAGACTTTGTCTATTCTGTCCAAAAAAAGAGGGGAGTGTGCATTTGCTTGAAACGGTTCCAAAATAGGAGTTTTCCGCCTTTTGGCGCGCACGGAGCCTTTGATTATATTTCGACGAAAATCTGATTGTTGCGAATAACGTATCAAAGATATCTCGTCTGCTTGATCAGGATTATTACTTTCGTTATTATAAGTATTGGGGTTTTGCTGATTATCAGTAAAAATCACTACACGTTTGGCTTTTCTTGAACGAATCTCATTATACCCCGTCGCATCTTCATCCTCTTGGTATTCTAAATCACTGATTAATTTGTATGACCATCGAGGAACTTTTTTATTGATTTCTTTTAGTCCAACAGATTTTTTTCGGGTTATTTGATCGTTGGGATCTTTTATAACTATATTGAATAAAAGTTGTAAAAATTTTGTTTGGTCTTTTGATTTTGAATTGATTCTTCCTTGTTCTGGTTCTGGAAATACAGAAAATTTTTTCAAATGGAAATTTGATGCTGATACTAATTTTCTATCAAGCATATCCGTTGCTGTTTTTTGTTCAAATTCTTGATAACCAGTAGCAAGAAGGATACCATGAATCTTATTTATACAAAAAATTTCCATAGAATTTCTTGTGGAAATTTTATTTAGAATTGAAGGGGAAAAATCAAATTTGATTTTTCCCCGATAAGGTCCGTTCAAGAAGGGGTCATATTTTTTAGGCAAGTATTCTTTTTGAGTCTGTTCATTACACAGGTACAATCTAATTCTTTTTTCGAGTACATCTAAAGTAAGAAATCCTCGATCTAGAATTTCTATTCTATTTAGAAATTCGTTGCTTAAATGGTTTTCTTTTTGTTTATTGGTATCAATCCAACAATTATTATATAATTCCGCAGAAGGTTTTTTTTTTTCTGTTATAGATAAAAACATCTTTCTTTGGATCATTTCCAAAAAAGTTGACAAACTGGGTGGATATGTAAAAGATATTCGTTGTTTTCCATCACTTCGGCATGTGTAAAAAAAAATTTGTGACATTTCGGTTTTTATAGCAGAGTTTTCAAATCGATTATTTTTTATATATCGAAAAGGGCGCTTCCTTTGTTTATAATCGAAAAGAAGAGTCACAAGAGGTTTTTCAAACCAGAAGAGGTTTTTTTCTTCTTTATTTTGAAGTATTTCTAACGTAGAATTTTCTTGATTCCCATCCGGATAAGAAGTTTCATAAACTTGATCCTCCTTTTCTTCCGAAAAAAGGGAAGGAGAAGGATCTTCTTCGGTGGATCCCTCTTGTTCCTCTTTAGTCTCCTTCGTTTCGAAAGTTGTTTCTATTTCTATATCTGTTTCTTCCTCGCTTTCCCCCCTTTCTTTCGTTTCTGAGGTTTCTTTCAGTTTCTTAGTAAGGATGGGTGACGGTATTCTGCCTAAATCGTAGACACAGGTAATAAATAAGAGAATACTAAAGATTCGAGCCATAGAATTTCTCACTTCTGACACGAGGTACTTATTAGATCGAATAAGTACATTAGATCTAATAGAATGATTTTGCCGTATCCAGACTAATACCAATCCAACCCATTTCATGAATAAAATGTGACCAATTAACCAACCAACAAAACTACTTGTTACAAATAACATCTTGTTGTTGCATCGAAACATAGAAATGTTGACTAATCTGGCTAACATTGAACTTGGTAAAATGAAATGGTTGAATAATTGAAAAATGAGATTATTCAGGAATACACATTGGATGCTGAGATTACGCATTGAATTTCTGGTAGTAGAAGTAGACCCATAATCAAAAAAGTGTTTGTGATTGTTCCAGAAGAAATGAAACAAAAGATACGGTAGAGCTAGGACAGTTATTGTATGAGGTCTACCCAATGCTAGATGCAGAGGCGCATAATAGATTGATATGAACATCATGAGCTGTCCCGTAATAAAACCAGCTGTTGCTGATACCTTCTTCTCGGTTCCTTCTTCCATAACCCGAGCTTGGAGAAGGAATAGATAAGAGGGCCCTATGGAGAATGTGGTCATAAATCCATAATAGAGTCCGACCACAACGACCGAATTGATTATCTTCATGCATAAGGATACTAGATTACCTAGTAGAAAAGATTTTAAAATCATCACAAACCTCCCTTTTTCTTTTCTATTGCAATTTCTGGATTATTATATGATGATTTTTTAACTTTCTATAGATAGAAATAGAAACAGATAGATTAGAAAGGACATTTCTTATGTCAATGACACCCAAGGGATATTAATATTAAATGAATGGAATTGGGATATGGAT